TGAAAAACCCAAAGCCCCTTATCGGATTTGAACCGATGACTTACGCCTTACCATGGCGTTACTCTACCACTGAGTTAAAAGGGCTTGTTTGGTTCAATTCCTGAATAAAGCCACTATGAGTTTAGTATATATACTTATTATAATAGATGTACATCTATATATATCTTATAATATAATAAGGATATAATTAAGGATAGGGGTTCATTCAGGAATGAACAATTTTACTTATCCAGTAAATTAAATATTAAATATAGGGTTAGGGTATACTAGTGAATACTAGGTAAAATAGTTATTTGATAAATATCAATACAATGAATTGTTTCAAGACCTACCATAATTGACATTATAACTAAATTCATTAGAGTGATACATGTATCTACTAATTTAACATAGATCCAAGATATTTCATTGAATCATTGATAAAGAGATTCGGAGTGGCCTTTGAAACAAATTTTTTAGTGAAAAGAATTCTATAGAATCGTGAAAGACGGAAAGATCCTTCGTATCGAGTCATACCATTCCATTATATTGACAATTTAAAAAAACTATTCATACTATGAGCATAGTATGATGGCGGTCGTGCAAGTATGCCCCCATCGTCTAGCGGTTCAGGACATCTCTCTTTCAAGGAGGCAGCGGGGATTCGACTTCCCCTGGGGGTAGGGTGCTACGAAAGGAAGTTGATCGTGGATTATCAATAAGCCTGGAATTGATTCTTCCTGGGTCGATGCCCGAGCGGTTAATGGGGACGGACTGTAAATTCGTTGGCAATATGTCTACGCTGGTTCAAATCCAGCTCGGCCCAATAATTCGCCGATCCACCCTGAAATGATATAACCCATTTGTTGCTATTTCAGAAATGTCCGATCCCCCAATACGGAAGAGAAAAATTTTCTGGTATATCTATACCACTACTTATTGACGCTATTTTTACAACAAATTCCTTGCTAATGATCTAGATTCATATCAGGATCTCTAAGTATAAAGTCAAGTTTAAGGAAAAGAGTAAATAAAAAAACTTTTTTCATTGAAAAAGTTATTATCAATTGATTTGGCAATACCGAAAGTATTAGTAATAATCCAGGCTGCTCTCACTAAAGTTAATATACATATGGGTATCAATATATCACACTCGCGGCTCTGTTACAACACGCCAATTCTAATCTAAATTGAAAGGGTTACAATGAAATAATAAAATATGTATATTTTATTATGGTATTTACTTGGGATTGTAGTTCAATTGGTCAGAGCACCGCCCTGTCAAGGCGGAAGCTGCGGGTTCGAGCCCCGTCAGTCCCGACGAATCCAAATTCAATAAAAAAATATATAAATTCATCTCTCTATTTTTTGTGAAAAGAAGTACAAATAGCAGAATTTCATTCCCAACGGCGATCCCTCTTCTTTTTTTTTTTCGATTACTCCCGATCTGTGGAATAGAGTTAGAGTACTGTATGTTTCCCGGGAGTACATAAATGGAATTTGTACGATATAAAATAAATTTATCATAGTTACTGTGATAGATTTAATCTTAAAAGTATATCCTTTTCTGGCCCGATTTTGTGTAACCTCAATTTCTAATTTCACTAATTTGAAATAGTCTATCTCATTCAAATTTCACATTGAGCTTTTGATATATGCGTCCCGTTACTAATTCAAGTAAAGAGGATTTAAAAAATAAAGATCAAACAAGGATCACTTTTTTATTAACGAGGTAATGAAATTTTTTTTTATAAGGGTTTTTTCCTTGAAAGAACAAACCTTTTAAATTTATATATAAATAGTTAATTTGATGGAATATTAGATTTTTTATACCAGAACTTGTACTCGTCTTTATGATACTTCTTTTGTTTTCCAAGAAAATTAGATCATTAAAAAAAGGAGTTTAGAACTTAACTCCTTCCTTTTTTTCATTTAGCTTCGAGGGTTTGGTGGGGTTTGTTTAGAACCAATGGTAAGTGGAAAGGTGGTTCGATGATACTTCATCAGATAATTAAGAGGGCGGTAGATTATAGAAAAGAAATAATGTAAAAGAATGATAAATAAATAAAAAAAATAAAGGAATTATTGAGTGGATCAGGAATCCAATTTTGAGTTCGGTATGGATAAAAGATCTTCCTATGTTATACTATTTAATTCTTGACCATGGATCGATTTGATAGCTCAGATATTGTTATTCATGATATTGATCCGATTCGATATCATCGAGATGTAATTCATCCCATTGAATTTACAGGCGAACGATTTATTATCTCTATGGGATTAACTCCCGAGTTATTGCGAATTAAAGAAAAATTAAACAATGAGATTATGGAAGTAAATATTCTCGCATTTATTGCTACTGCACTGTTTATTCTAGTTCCTACCGCTTTTTTACTTATAATATACGTAAAAACAGTCAGCCAAGGCGATTAATTTTAATTAAACTTGCCTTTTTAGTTCTTAGCAATAATTGATCGAGAAGAAAAGGATTAAAATTTCGCGCCTTAAACGAAATGGGCAGACTAGAATCAGCCGTATTCTATGAGATACAATAGTATGGTAGAAAGATTCAGATCTTTCTTTCTACCATACTATCTAGTATTGTTATTTTAGTGTATTGTATAAAGTTGTATTCTAATACAGGGTAATTTAATATATATCAATCGACAATCGTCATATTCCTTTCCTATATATGTAAATCAATTACATATATACTATAGTAGTAATGTATATTACTCTAGTGTCCCGATTCTATTTCTTTGCTTTATTTATTTGTATTTAATTTGTATTGATTTCAATAAATTTAAAATAATCGAAAGCGACTCTTACGATTCGAATTCGTAGAATACATTACTCCACTAAAATCCAAGAGAATTTCGAAATTAATATATTTTCAATTTCTATTTCAATTTTAAAATTGAAATAGTGAAATTCAAAATAAAAAAAACTTTGCCGAATGGTCTATAAAAAAAAAATTGATACAGTTTAGTTCCTAAACTCAATTAGTAGTACTTCTAGAGTCCACTTCTTCCCCATACTACTAATGAAAGGGAAAACGTAAAGACTACCATTAAAGCAGCCCAAGCAAGATTTACTATATCCATGTGAATTATGTCCTCTATCTCTATGAAGGAATTATTCAATTATTGTTCACCAATAAATAATAGTGGAATCACTGGCGAAGAGTCAAAAGGTTATTCTGACCCAACATCGTTGATGAACCAATCCAATAAATCCAATTATAACAAGTTCTTATAGGATTTCTAGTATAATGAGAAAATATTAAGCACAAGCAAAATATGCGGAGAACTCCTTGTAAGTATCAAAGAAATGCTACTACCATGTAGAAAACAGAAAAAACCTATTCGTTCTTTTGTTGCTCTTCATTAAATTAAGTAAAAAGTATAACAATATAGAAGTAAGATAGATCACTATTTATCACATACCCTATTTCTTTCCTTCTTTCCCATTTTATTTTGATCTAATCCTTACCGTCTACCTATTGTCTCTATGAAAATAAAACAATGGGAAGACGTCCTATTATGTTCTTGACTGGGGGTTAACAAAAAATATGAATTTCTTTTTGTACTTTATTAGAAATATATTAAGTATAAGTAAGTAAAAGCCAATTAGACATTCAATCCATATTAATTAGATTGAATGCCGGAGCACTCAAGGACTTCCATGAATATGTATACAAAGTATAGTATCTTACGGCCTTTCCGAAACTAAAAATAGAATTGGATTTCCTTTCCGTCCAGCCATCCCATCTAATTCAAGACCCGGTCAGTAGACACTCCATTAGTAATGGGGGGACTATCACGATTTACCTGTTCCTTTTCAGTACTATAATCTTTCCTTAAATCCTATACGCTAAGGGGATTTACAGCATTTTAGAGAACGGAACCCCCGGATACTTAGAATTAGAATCAAGCAAAAACATCCTTTTCCTCCGCTTGTTTCTGCTGGAAAAAATTTGGAAAATTATATCAGCAAAATAGAAAAAAGTATTTCGATTCTTTTGGTGATCAGGCGACACCCGGATTTGAACTGGGGAAAAAGGATTTGCAGTCCCCCGCCTTACCGCTCGGCCATGCCGCCAAAACGATACAAAATATATGCAAAAATTTCCCTTACCTTTTTTCTATTGAAAAACAAAAATTTTATTTTTCAGTCACAAAAGAAGAAATTCAGAACAAACTGGAACCGTTAACTATTAGTTCATAAATGATTCTGGAATTTTCATCGAAAATTGGGCTTCCTTAATGATATAAGAAAATATAAATTGATACATAACTAATTAGTCGCGATTTTTTTATTGAAAAAAAATCCTTCTCAATTTTAATTATAACAGCAATTATGGGTATATGTAAATCCCAGAACATAAATTGTTACACAATGTTATCTAATCGGGTATCTTATCTGGATAAGATGCCCATAAGTAATTTTATGGAAAGTATCATGCTTAAATTTTAATTTTCAAAATTTTTCTTTGAAAATTATGATAGAGCATAACATGTTCTGTCCTGAATAGAGCTCTAATAAAGGGGGAAGCAGCATATGTATATATAGATAGCTATAGTTAGATTTAAATCTGCACATGTTTATTAATATTAATCAAAATAAGCCTTCTTATACACTTCAATTATACACTTCAATCATATTCTACTTCTACAAATTTTACTAAAAAAATAGGGAAAAATATCTCTCTTCTCTGCGAATTTTTTTTTTAACAATGAACCAATGAATCCACGAAAAACGTTTCGTACGAAAAATTCTATATTGTTTCTGATTATTATGTCTTTGTCTCATTATCTCATTGAACAGATCAAATCCTGAATACATTTATGGTCTCCAATTGGAATACGGAATATCATAATAATGGTAGAAATTGAATCCCTTTTCGTTTTGATATTCTATACAAAATACCATAAGTCTAAGTAGAATTTGTACAATTTATCAAGTCCTTTCCATCTGTTGTCCAATTTGAGTCAAAAAATTATCTTTCTTCCTCCGTTCAT